TGTTAGTGCCAAAATAGGTAATAGCAATAAAAGGCTCCGCTATGTTTCTATCAATTCGATGTGGATGTGTCTTCTTCCAAAAAAAAGAAGCCCTTTGATTATTATTCATTGTTAATAAAGCTAATAAATGCATTTTTTTTTTAACATTAACATTTTTTGTCCTTCTTTACCCCATAAAGATATTGAGTCGAATGAGGTATTTTTTTTTCCATTGTAATTTTTTAAATGAGCATTTAAATGCCCCTCAAAAACAAGTAAATAGATTCGAAACATATAAAATGCGGTTAATCCTGCTGTGGAACAAGCTATTATTGCGAAAATTGGTGAATACAACCAACTATTATTAAGAATTTCATCTTTGGACCAAAAACAGGCCAAGGGTGGAATACCACAAAGAGAAAGTGTACCCACTAAAAAAGCGGTTTTTGTAATTGGCGCATGTTTTGTTAAACCGCCCATAAGAACCATATTTTGACTTTTATCTGGAGAATATCCAACAATAGATTCCATTGAATTAATAGTGGATCCAGATCCTAAAAACAACAATGCTTTTGAATAAGCATGAGTAATCAAATGAAATAAAGCGACTCGATAAGAGCCCATACCTAGAGCTAACATCATATAACCCAATTGAGACATTGTGGAATAGGCCAAACTTCTCTTAATATCCTTTTGAGCAAGAGCTAAGGTAGCTCCTAATACTATTGTTATTATACCTATCCAAGCTATTCCATTCATTATGTAAGGTATAACTATGAAAAGAGGAAGAAGCCGGGCTAGAAGAAAAATTCCAGCCGCTACCATAGTAGCAGCATGTATAAGAGCCGAAATAGGGGTAGGCCCTTCCATAGCATCCGGCAACCAGACATGAAGGGGGAATTGAGCAGATTTAGCAACTGAACCGGAAAATAATAGGAAGGCACACAAAATAACAAATAAAAGATTAACCTCATTATTATAAATCAAGTTATTGAATATTTCAAACAAATCCCGAAATTCCAAGCTACCCGTTATCCAATAAAGACCTAAAATTCCTAATAATAAACCAAAATCCCCTACACGATTAGTTACAAACGCTTTTTGACAAGCATTTGCCGCAATAGGGCGTGTGAACCAAAAACCTATTAATAGATAAGAACACATTCCAACCAATTCCCAAAAAATATAAATTTGTATCAAATTAGAACTAGTAACCAATCCCAACATTGAAGTATTAAAAAAACTCATATAAGCAAAAAATCTCAAATATCCTTGATCATGAGACATATAATTGTCACTATAAATAAGAACCAGAATTCCAACAGTAGTAATTAATATTGACATAATAGAGGTAAGTGAATCGAGCAAGTGGCCAAACTCTAAAGAAAGATCATTATTGATAGTCCAAGACCATACATATTGATAGACGGAACTGTTATTTATTTGATGAATAGACAGATCAACCGAAAAAATCATAACTATAGTTAAAAATAAAAGACTAGGAAAAGCCCACATACGGCGAAGATTTTTTGTTGCCGTTGGAAAAAGCAGAAGTCCAACTCCTATTAACACAGGAACTGGAAGTGGAATGAAAGGTATGATCCATGAATATTGATGTGTATATTCCATATAAAAAAAAAAGAATAAAAAATCTTTTTATTCTTAATGAGTTTTTTTCTTATTCGCCGCTTTGTTTTATCTCTTTTGAAAGGGTTCAGTTAATAAATAAGATTAAGATATGCAAAACGGAAATAGAATTATCTATTGTTAATTATTCTGAATCTTTGTCCAATACTTCCAATATTGCAAAGCACGAAGTGAAAATAAGTCAAATGAAATGACCAAATTACTAGTGAAAAAGAAACTTTTTTTTTAGAAAAAAAATAATAAGAAAATAAAAAATGGAAAGTCTTATTCTATATTACAAAAATTTACATCTATAGAGTGAGGATAAATAATTACACCAAAACTAAAAACATTAGTTTATTTTGATATGAATCATAAAAAACAATCCATATACATATAATCCAATACAAAAAAATAATAATTTTTTTGTAGTTTGTTTATTCAGAAGCATTAGTTCATTTTGGAACTAATTGATTATTTTCCATTACAATAAAAGCCATCTATGTTTGTAAAAAAGGTTATGATATTCAACAGTTTACTTTACATATAAAATAAAAAGGAATTAAGATACACGATTTTAACAAATCGTGTATCTTTTAATAGATTAACGACCAATCTGATTCCATTTTCAAATTGAAATTAGGCGCACCCCTTCTTCAAGCTTGATCAATTCTTTTTTTTTTTTAAGCAGGATAAGGATTGGGTTCTTAAACTTTTTCGATGTATTTTATTCCATGTATAAATGCAGTACGACGAAAATAGACAGAGATATAAACAGACAGTCTTCTCTTTTTTTTTTTATTTATTTGTAAGAATTACATAAAAGATTACTAGGAAGACTATGTCATTTTTACATAGCCACATTTTTTTATGAAGGGAGTAGAATCTAGAAAAAAAAAATAGATATATGGCTAATTAAAGAATAATTCATTTTGAACAATAGATGTCTTTCACATCCAACTATAGCAATGAATAAACTAGTATAATTTTTGAATGGCAGTTCCAAAAAAGCGCACTTCTATATCAAAAAAAAAAATTCGGAAAAGTATTTGGAAAAAGAAGGGATATTGGGCAGCATTGAAAGCTTTTTCGTTAGCGAAATCTCTTTCTACGGGGAATTCAAAAAATTTTTTTGTGCAACAAATACAAACATTGGAATAATCTGAATTAGCTGGACTCGAAGAATAGTTTAATTTCGTTTATTATTTTTTAATCTCATTTTGTTTTTATATTTATATATATTTTATATTTTATACAATAAGATATAATCAAAAAAAAAGTAATAATTTCTATTTCCTAATGTTTGTTTTGAACTGATCAATATAAAATGGAACCCATTTTGCTCTTATGATATGTAGAATAATAATTATTTTGTCTACTGAATTCTAAGAAAAAAAAAAATAGTACTTTTTTTTTTCAAACAAAAAAAGAATAAACACAACAAGATTTCAACTATATTTGAAGTATGTTTTCTCATTTTTCGGGATGGGGAGTCTTATTTTTTTCCCCATCGACCCAATAATCAATAAAACAAAAATTTTTGTCTTTTTTTTTCTCTATTTATATTATAGTTATAGTATTTCTAATATACTATACTAGTATACTAGATAAGAGTAGATATAAGATCCTTAGTAAAAAAAAATGAAATTATTTAATGTTTCAATTTGAATGTTTACTAAACAAATAGAATATTGCATTTGAATTGACTCTTTCAATCTCGACGATTGACCAAAAATAGGTTATTATGATTTCGAGCAAGCCGCTATGGTGAAATCGGTAGACACGCTGCTCTTAGGAAGCAGTGCTAGAGCATCTCGGTTCGAGTCCGAGTGGCGGCATGGCATCTTATCTTCTAAAAGAGTAAGTCCTATAATGAATTCAATTCCCGATTTCCATTCCGATAATTAGGGGACCCCCCCCCTTTTTTTTCAATTTTTTATATGATATTTTCAACTTTAGAACATATATTAACTCATATATCGTTTTCGATCGTATCAATTGTAATTGCAATTCATTTGAGAACCTTATTAGTCAATGAAATCGTAGGACTATATGATTCGTCCGAAAAAGGCATGATAGTAACTTTTTTCTGTATAACAGGATTATTAGTTACTCGTTGGATTTTTTCCGGGCATTTACCATTAAGTGATTTATATGAATCATTAATCTTTCTTTCATGGGGTTTTTCCATTTTTCATAGGGTTCCGTGTTTTAAAAAGCATAAAAACCATTTAAACACAATAATTGCACCAAGTGTTATTTTTACCCAAGGCTTTGCTACTTCGGGTCTTTTAACCAAAATGCATCAATCCGCAATATTAGTACCCGCTCTACAATCCCATTGGTTAATGATGCACGTAAGTATGATGGTATTGGGCTATGCAGCTCTTTTATGTGGATCATTATTATCAGTAGCTCTTTTAGTCATTACATTTCGAAAAGTCATAAGGATTCTTGATAAGAGCAATAATTTTGATTTTTTAAATGAGTCATTTTCTTTTGCTGAGATCAAATACATGAACGAAAGAAACAATGTTTTACGAAACACTTCTTTTCTTTCTTCTAGAAATTATTACAGGTCTCAATTTATTCAAGAATTGGATCGTTGGAGTTATCGTATTATTAGTCTAGGGTTTATCTTTTTAACCATGGGTATTCTTTCGGGAGCAGTATGGGCTAATGAGGCATGGGGATCATATTGGAATTGGGATCCGAAGGAAACTTGGGCGTTTATTACTTGGACCATATTCGCGATTTATTTACATACTAGAAAAAAAAAAATGGAAGGTGTAAATTCTTCAATAGTGGCCTCTATGGGTTTTCTTATAATTTGGATATGTTATTTTGGGATCAATCTATTAGGAATAGGACTACATAGTTATGGTTCATTTACATCTAATTGAATTAAAGTGAGTAAAGGACCTGACAAATACAAACATAGTAAGCATATATACATACATATATACATACATATATATAATATATATATATAAGAAAACTGCGCATAAACCGTCGAGAACCCTTTCAATCAAGTAATGTAGTGATTCAAGGGGTTCTCACAAGCATCAAACATATCTGGTTACAATTCCAATTCATTTTTTTTTTATTTAAGTTAATAAGAGAGAAGAAAAAATATCTATTTTTTTCATTGTACAATGGACACTATTAAAAAAAAATAGGATTTTTTGCTCTTTTTGATTTTTTGGTTTTATTCATGAAAACTCTCTATAAAAAATTGGATAGAATAGCTTCGACCTTGTCAACTGATAATGAGAAAATGAAATCGGGATAAATACCAATACCCATTACAGGTATAAGGATAGAAATCGAAATAAATAACTCTCGCGGCCCAGAATCAAAAAAATAAGAGTTTGGTGTATTAAAAAGCTTGTATCCATAGAGCATCTGGCGTAACATAGATAATGAATAAATAGGAGTTAATATCATTCCAATTGCCGTTACAAAAGTAATTAGTATTTTTGTCATTAAAATAGATTTTGTACTAGTAATTATTCCAAAAAAGACTATCAATTCTGCAAAAAAACCGCTCATGCCCGGCAACGCAAGAGAAGCCATCGATAAGATACTGAACGTCGTGAATATTTTTGGCATTGGGATAGCCATTCCGCCCATTTCGTCGATATAAAGAAGACGTATTCTATCATAACTCGTCCCTGCCAAGAAAAAGAGCGCAGCGCCAATAAATCCATGAGAGATTATTTGTAAAATGGCTCCATTGAGTCCCGTATCGCTTAGAGAACCAATTCCTATAATTATGAAACCCATATGAGATATGGAGGAATAAGCTATTCTTTTTTTTAAATTACGTTGACCGAGAGATGTTGAAGCTGCATAGATTATTTGAATTGCGCCCAATATTATTAACCAGGGAGAAAATATAGAATGAGCGTGGGGTAAGAATTCCATATTAATTCGAACCAATCCATACGCTCCCATTTTTAATAAGATTCCGGCTAAAAGCATACAAGTACTGTAATGTGCCTCTCCGTGGGTGTCTGATAACCATGTATGTAAGGGTATAATTGGCGATTTGACAGCAAAAGCAATAAGAAATCCAATATAGAATATTATTTCCAGTGCCACAGGATACGATTGATTAGCCGATGTTTCAAAATGGAATGTTGGTTCATTGGAACCATATAAACCGATACCTAGAACTCCCATTAATAAAAAAACGGAACTTCCTGCAGTGTACAAAATAAACTTTGTAGCTGAATACAAACGTTTCTTTCCCCCCCACATGGATAAAAGTAGATAAACGGGAATTAATTCTAATTCCCACATGATGAAAAAAAGTAAAATGTCTCGAGAAGAAAATGATCCTATTTGACCACTATACATTGCTAACATCAGGAAATAGAATAATCGGGATTCCCGAGTAACCGGCTGAGCCGCTAAAGTAGCTAAAGTGGTGATAAATCCTGTCAGTAAAATAGGTCCTATAGAGAGTCCATCTATTCCGAATCTCCAGTAAAAATCAAAAAAATGGATCCATTTATAATTCTCCACCAGTTGGATTAATGGATCATCCAATTGGAAATGATAACAGAATGCATAGGTTGTTAGAAGGAGATCCATTAAGCATATACAAATAGTATACCACTTCATTACCTTATTTCCTCTATGAGGAAATAAGAAGATTAAGGAACCCGCGGATATTGGCAAAACTACAACTATTGTTAACCAAGGAAAATAATTCGTGGTAAAAATAAGATACACTTGGGCCAGAAAAACCCGTGCTCAAAATAGAAACAAAATCGTTTCTATTTTGAGCACGGGTTTTTTGTCAGTAAAAAAAAATGTATTCGTGTGGGGTTTTTTGAAACGTATCAATAAGCTAGACCCATGCTTCGAGTTGTTTCATGCCATAAATAAACTCGAACACTCAAGAAATCCGTCGGACAGGCGGATTCACATCTCTTACAACCAACACAGTCCTCCGTTCTTGGAGCAGAAGCAATTTGCTTAGCTTTACATCCGTCCCAAGGTATCATTTCTAATACATCTGTGGGGCAGGCTCGGACACATTGAGTACATCCTATACACGTATCATAAATCTTTACGGAATGTGACATTGGGTCTATTCATTTTTGAATATCAGAAATTTTCGATCTAGTAAACTTGTAAATTAATCATATATTTAGACACCAGATGAATCAATGATTTACCAGAATCTTTCTAATCAATCCACTTCTGGATCAATTCATAAGAGAGGACCAAGATACTTTGATTTCTTACGTTTTCGCAAACATGATCATACGTTGTGTATCATACATGCTAATTTGAATTGATGAGTATTAGAATTTCAATATTCTAATTTTTATGATTAATACTATTTATTCAACAAATTCGATTGATTAATACGAGTGGATTTTCTGTTACGATAAATTGACGAAACAATAGCCAGTCCAATAGCTGCTTCAGCGGCTGCAATAGCTATAACAAAAATTGAAAAAATATTTCCTTTTAATTGGCGACTATCAAAAAAATCAGAAAATGTTACGAAATTCATATTAACCGCATTCAGTATAAGTTCAAGACACATAAGGGCTCTAACCATATTTCGACTTGTGATCAATCCATAGATACCGATAGAAAATAAAAAGGCACTCAAAACAAGTACATGTTCGAGCATCATTGATCACCTCCTTATCAATTTCGATTCATTTCAATATGAACAACAATTCAACGGATTCGATTGACTAGAGAATATAACAAGTACGGACCAAAAGAATATATTGGTAATAAATCGAATAAAAAAAAAATGATTTTAGACATAAACAATCTTTCCCTTTCACATATAATTGAAAGGAAATGGATGTGATAAAATAGAATAAAATGGAATTTGGATTGCTGTTGCTAGTTCTAAAGATTTCTTACTGGCGAGCCACGACAATTGCACCTATCAAAGCAGCTAAAAGAATTATTGAAATAAGTTCAAATGGAAGAAAAAAATCTGTTGATAAATGAATTCCAATTTGTTGACTATTACTTATAAAATCTTGCTCTATAATATGATTTGATCCTGTAGTCCAAATAATCCCGTACCATGATGTATCTGGAATAGTAGTCATTAGTGAAACAAAAATACTTGTACAAACCATCAAAGTAACTCCATCCCCAACGGTCCAAAGATGAAAATCTTTGTAATATTCTGAACCATTCATGAACATTACAGCAAATATGATTAAAACGTTTATAGCTCCCACGTAAATAAGTAGCTGTGTTGCAGCTACAAAATGGGAGTTTGATAAAATATAGAATAAAGATATACAAACAAGAACCAGTCCCAACGAGAAGGCAGACAAAATGGGGTTGGTAAGTAATACTACTCCTATACTTCCTAATCCAAGACCTGATCCCACAAAGACTAAAAGAAAATCATGTATCGGTTCAGGCAAATCCATTATATGTAAAATAAGAGATAAATAAATCGAAATCTCATGACCTTATTGATACGACCAGGAAAAAATGTTATATACTAAATTCCTAATTGAATTAAATGCTAAGGAGTGTGAATTGATATAGGTACAGTTATAGGACTAATCTCATTCTTTATACGAAAGAATAGTTCGAAACTATACTATATATATATTCTCTTTATATGGATTCTATTTATATGGATTCTATTTCGAAATGATTACAAATATATTTACAGATATAAATATTATTTATTTATTATTATAATATTTATTATTTATTCTAACTATAAACTATATATTATATTTATTTACTATTTTATTTATTTACTATTTTGCTTCTATAATATTTATTTGATATATAATTATATAATTGAATTAATTTTCAATTTTATATAGAATTAATGATATAAAATAAAATTTATATAAATATAATTAATATATTTCATAATTAATATATTTCATATAAATTTTATTTTATTTGAATTGTTCGAATTGTATAATCGTCAATTATTGACATTGGTAAACGGCCCAAAGCAATTTGATTATAATTCAATTCGTGACGATCATAAGTCGAAAGTTCATATTCTTCAGTCATTGATAAACAATTTGTTGGACAGTACTCAACGCAGTTACCACAAAATAGACATACTCCGAAATCAATACTGTAATTAAGCAATCGTTTCTTTCGAATATCAGTTTCCAGTTTCCAATCAACAACAGGTAGATCGATAGGACATACACGAACACATACTTCACAAGCAATGCATTTATCAAATTCAAAATGGATTCGACCACGGAAACGCTCCGATGTGATTAATTTTTCATAAGGATATTGAATAGTTACAGGTAAACGATTTGCGTGGGACAAGGTAATCATGAAACTTTGACCAATGTACCTTGCAGCTCGTACTGTTTGTTGACCATAATTCATGAACCCAGTTACCCTAAGGAACATATCGTGAATATCTATGAATAATTTGATTTTGTTTCTTTCTCTTGTTTGAGACAAGTTACGAATATAGAATATCAATCTTTTACAGCGAAAACAATTGAGACGAAGTTGTTAATAATAGATTACCGAGAGAAATAGGTAAAAGAGATTTCCATCCAAGATTTAATAATTGGTCCATTCTTAGCCTAGGTAAAGTCCATCTTGTTGTGATAGAAATGAACAAGAACAAATAAGTTTTAGCTAATGTAATAAGGATATCAATTGTAGTTCCAAAAACTCCACATGCTTTATCTATTTCAAAAAGCTCAGAAACGAATATGTACGGAATAGAGATATTCCAACCGCCCAAGTAAAGAGCTGTTACAAATAATGAGGAAACTAATAGGTTTAAATAGGAAGCAACGTAAAATAAACCAAATTTGATACCAGAATATTCGGTTTGATAACCTGCTACTAATTCTTCTTCTGCTTCTGGTAAATCAAAAGGTAATCTTTCACATTCCGCTAGGGAAGAAATTATAAATACGATAAAACCTATAGGTTGACGCCACAAATTCCATCCCCAAAAACCATATTTTGATTGCGCATCAACTATATCAACTGTACTTGAACTGTTAGATAATCATAGTCGGTGATAACATTACTATTCCCATCGCTATTACAGAACCGTACATGAGATTTTCACCTCATACGGCTCCTCGAAGGCCATAAAAAAATCTAAAGACCGGGCCGGTTATTTATCTTTCTTGATATATCCCTAGGATAGGGATAGATAGGATTAAAATCTATCGGACGGTCCCGAATTAGACCAATTGAATTCTGTCTGTTATAATACTAAATCGAAAGAGATTTGAATAATAAATACAAAAGGTACTTCTGAATTGATCTCATCCCTTAATAATTTGAATTTGTTGAGTAATAACTTAATTCTTCAATAAAATACTCCTTTAGAAGTATCAATAACCCATCGTTTTCGATTACGAAAAAGAATTAGACATTAGGTTATGAATTATGACATGAATTCTATCTCCATGAATATGGATATAAGAAAGACTAAAAAGGAATCCCTCTTCTCTTTTTTTATTGTAATTGTATTATATTATTCTTTCTATTCTATTTTTTTTTTTTTTCGTTCCTATTCTTCTTTTTTTTATGTGCAAAAGGGGACTTAAAAAAAAGGATTATTTCGTTACTGATAGTCAGTTATTTAATCGGTGGATAGGAGCATACTCTGGATCGGAATTGTGGGGAGTACTGCTTGATTATTTCTACCAACTTAAAGCCCCAATTAGTATTCTTTTTATATTATGTATTATGCAGAAATGCTCTTTTGTTTGGATAATTTACATAATCTCCATTACTAATCCTTTGTGTATCTTGGTGTTTCTAACCATCCACTCATTTTTTATGAATCCCCTCTCCTTATTTATGGTAATACATGTATGCTAATTCATACAAACGGTAGTGAAAACTCAATAAAGTTGGTCTTTTGAGCCCGCTTCAAGACAGGATGACTAATCAACCAATCTTGGGGTAACTTGGGGTAAACGGTCTCTTCCGCGTATAATTCTCTTTTCCACTTAATTCTTATACATAGAAAATGAGACTCAATATTTTTACTGCAAATTCAAATTCAATTCAAATCATACTAATACTATATTAATTATATATATATTATTAATTGATATATTATTAATTGAATTTGTATATTTGATTATATAGAAATTCAAATTAAATAGAAGCTGTTTTATTTCACTCATATAACTATCTGATTTAGTTCATCAATCCGAATTCCGAATAATAATAATGAAAATGAGGATATCTATTCAATTTATTCTACCCCTTTTCTATAAAGAAAAGAAAGGAGCATGTAAAAGTTTCTGTCTCAACGAATCGCACGTAGAGATATTGATAACACACATAGAGTTAATGGTATTTCATAACTAATCGATTGAGCAGCAGCTCGTAGACCACCTAAAAAGGAATATTTATTATTTGACCCATATCCTGACATAAGAAGTCCAATGGGAGCAATACTCGAAATAGCAATCCATAAAAAAACACCGATATTGAGATCAGCTAAAACAAAGTTATAGCCAAAAGGAATTACTGAATAGCTTACTAGAATTGATATGACTGATATGGATGGTCCGATACTGAATAAACGAGTATCCCCCCTAGATGGAAGAAGATTCTCTTTGAAAAGCAGTTTTGTTCCATCTGCTAGAGCTTGAAGAACTCCCAAAGGACCGGCGTATTCAGGTCCAATACGCTGTTGTATCCCTGCGGATATTTCTCTTTCTAACCATACAATTACTAGTACACCTATTGTGATTCCCAATACAAGAGTCAAAATAGGGACAAGTACCCATAGAATTCCATAGATCTCTTTTAAAGATTCCAATCTGGAAAAAGAATTGATATCTTGTATTTCTGTTGTATCAATTATCATTTCAACGATCAACTTCTCCCATAATGATATCTATGCTACCTAGTATTGTCATAATATCAGCCAATTTCATTCTTTTAACTAACTGAGGAAGAATTTGCAAATTGATAAAACCTGGTGGACGAATTTTCCATCTCCAAGGAAACCCATTCTGATCCCCTATTAGAAAAATTCCTAATTCTCCCTTTGGTGCTTCAACTCTCACATAAAGTTCTTGTTTCGGCAATTCAAAAGTCGGAGACGGTTTTTTACTAATGAATCGATATTCAAAATCATTCCATTCTGGATCCTTTTCTCTATCAAAGCAACGGATTTCTAAATTCTCATATGGCCCTCCCGGAATTCCTTCCAGAGCCTGTTGAATAATTTTTATGGATTCCGTCATTTCACCAATTCGGACTAAATAACGAGCTAATGAATCTCCTTCTTTTTGCCATTGAACTTCCCAATCAAATTCCTCGTAACACTCATAATGATCAACTTTACGTAGATCCCATTGTATTCCGGAAGCCCGAAGCATTGGTCCTGATAAACCCCAATTTATTACTTCCTCTCCACTAATAATGCCTACTCCCTCAACCCTTTCTAAAAAAATAGGATTTCGCGTAATAAGTTTTTGATATTCAACAACCCCTGTTAAAAAATAATCGCAGAAATCCAAACATTTATCTATCCAGCCATGAGGTAGATCAGCTGCTACTCCTCCGATACGAAAATAATTATGCATCATTCTCATACCGGTGGCAGCTTCGAATAGATCATATATTAATTCTCTTTCTATGAAAATATAGAAAAAGGGAGTTTGTGCACCAATATCTGCCATAAAAGGTCCCAGCCATAGTAGGTGAGAAGCTATACGACTCAACTCCAACATAATTACTCGGATATAGCTGGCTCTTTTAGGTACTTGAATATTTCCTAACTGTTCTGGTCCATTTACGGTTATTGCTTCTGTGAACATAGTAGCTAAATAATCCCAACGTGTTACATAAGGCAGATATTGTATAATTGTTCGGTTTTCCGCAATTTTTTCCATCCCTCTGTGTAAATAACCCAATATTGGTTCACAATCAATAACATCCTCACCATCTAGAGTAACAATGAGTCGAAGAACACCATGCATTGATGGGTGGTGAGGACCCATATTGACTATCATGAGGTCTTTTCTTGTAACTGGGGCATTCATAGGTTTTTCCTCGATTCATTCTTCCATGACTTGCTTAAAACAAAAAGAAGTTCATCCAAATTCAAGATATAATAAATCGAATAATTCAAAATTACTCTTCAAATTAACGAGTTTGTTACTCCCGAATATCCAACTGATTAATTCATTTTTTATAACGTATTCCATTTTTCTTTGACAAATAAGACAATAGTCGTTGGCGTTTTCCCAGAATTTTACGCAAACCTCTTTGAGATAAATAGTCTTTTCTGTGCAATTCCAAATGGGAAGTAAGTCTGCGTATCTTATTGGTGAAATTGAATACTTGAAATTCAGCCGATCCCGGGTTTTCTTCTTTTTTTTCTTGTGAAATAACTGGTATAAATGAATTTTTTACCATAAAATGAAAGCTTCCCTCTCCCCTCTTTTTTTATAGATATTTTTATTGATCAGTAATAATAATAACACTCATTTTGAATTTGGTATATACAATAATCTTAATTTATTTAAGAAGTCTTGATTCTTTTTTTTCAAATCAAATTCATTATTATTATTAATCAATCCAATTCAAATAGGTATACCAAAAATACTATATTTATGTATTCACAAAAGAAAAATCAAATAAGAAGATTTTGTTGATTCATTTCGAGATCTAATGGATACATCATTGAATTAGTATTCATGCCTCAGAATAGAAGATAAGACAATGCGTGTGCGCATCTATTTGTCTTCGCATACCAGATATGTTATGGGAAATAATAGAAGAAATCAAAATGTAGATTAACGAATTTTCAATCGCGGATACATATGTATCCTTATCATACTGAAACGGCTGCCATTATTGGTATCAAACCAATAGCGATTCATACAAGCTAAATCTTCTAATCGATAATTTGGCCAAAGAAATAACTTGAAATTAATTAGGTTTTTTTTATCTCTATCAAGATCTTTACTTTTAGCCAAAACTTGACAGCAATTATTTACTTTATTCCCATTGTAAAATGCCGTATTTCTATGCATACTATTGCTATTCCTAGAATTGAAACAAATTCGAATTCTTAATTCTCTACGACGTCTAGAGCATAAAATATTTTCAGGAACAAGAAAATCATAATGATTTTCTTCTTTATTTTCAGTCATCTTTTGATGTCTTGTAATGGATTCATAAAAATTCTTCTTATCAACATGGCTTTTTTCTCGGTATGTTTGATTAATTTGAATTGGGTGCTTATTCTTATGAATCAATGAAAGGTTTATAGTTTGATACATAATAAACTGTTCATCATTTTTTATAGACAGAGGAACTCGTTCGAAACTGAATATTCCTTTTTTGTTTTTCATCAATTCTATAAGAGTTAAATCCTTCTGATTCTGCTGAATCGCCATAAGATCTAGACTTAGTTCTCCTCTTTGAATAGAGGCTATAGCAATTTCGTTTATATTTATCAGTCTAACCAGGAGACAACATACTCTGACATTATTGATTATTTTTTTATTTAAGCAATCCGTCCAGTTGAATTGCAAACGCAAATACCTTCTTAGGAAGAACTTGAATTCTGCTTCTCTTTTTTCTTGATTTGAGAGAGATGATTCAAGATCCACTCGACCCGCGTATTCGGTTTCTCCGTGATTTCGCGTCTCTAAGTCTAATTCAAGAGATTCTTGTTTTTTCGACGGCCTAAAAATATCTATTTTTTTCTTTCCAGTGATGCTTTTATTTTCACTAACGTTTTCATTTACATTCAAATTGAAAAAAAGTAATTGGATTGGTATGACCCACGGTTTACTCGTATATGCATTATCATTATAAAATATCCCAAATTGTGAGAAGAACCAATCCAGATTCAATATGGAACGATTTAGTATTTTTACATTAATTCCCATACAATCAAAATACTTTCTATCCAGATTTTTTTCCCTATCTATAATATGATCTTCTACTATATAATTCTTGATAGGGATATCGTCCGTCATATCAACTAATTTCCATTTACGCGTATTGTAATTATACGAAATTGCTTGGTTAGTATTTGCTTGGAATGGCGATCTATATCCATAAATATAGGAGTCCTTCTTCTCCGCATAATTAATAGATTTATATGATAAAAGATCATATCCATATTGTTTTTGGAAATTCTTCTTTTTTTTTTTTAATGATTTTTGGTTTTTGTCAAGAAGTAATCGGTTTTTTTCATATGAATCCCATTTGGTTAAATCTTTATTTTGAACCATACGACGTTCATTGATTCTATTTCGCCATTTTTTTGGTACTAATCTAGACCATCTACTCTGAGATAAATCGTATTGAAAATAACCCTTTAACCAATTTTTCCATTGATTTATTACAGAATTGCGAGGACTCTTATGTCTTAATTTGGAATAAAATATTCCTTGTACTTCAAAAAAATAATCCTTTATTTCATTTTTAAGAAAAAGAGATGTTCCATGATATTCAAAAACGGATTTTAACTTATATTTATATAAGTCAATAACTTGGATTTGTGATAATTTGTAAAATACATATGCTTGTGACAAAGAGGATACGTCCGAAGAATTCTCTGAGTTCGTATTACTAATATTATTATTATAAATTAACTTTTTTATAGTCGAAATAAAGTGAATTATACTTTGATTTGGTTTATGAATTCTTTCTTCATTTGCTTCATTATTGGAAATGTATTTAGTAAGAATTTGTTTTGTTGATTCAAGAAAAAGTTGTATATTGATCTTAGGAATATTAATGATACATAGAAAGATATCGATGTATACTCTTTCAATGAAAAATTTGAAAAAAGAACTGGATTTGCGGACTAATCGAACATTTCTTCTTTGTAATATCTTCCAAATACTTTTTTGTAATTCTAATCTTTTATCATCATAAGTCGTTTTTTTAGAACTAATATTTTTTTCTGGAGTTAGAAAACCCTTTTTATTCTTTTTTGTCATTTTTTCTATTTGCTTTATGATTGTCTTTGTTTTATCATTCAGATCTTTTATTTTTTTTTCTGTCAATGAATAATTTGTCCAATAAATAGATTGAATTGGAATGTACGATTCGTAAATTATTCGATTACTCTTACTAATTGTTGAATCTTTTTGAGTTTCACTCAATTCATATATCAATCTAAAGATACGATTTTGGAGTTTTTTTTTTCTTTTTTTTAGAAATAGAATACTTTTGTTGATCCATTTTGCTGTTTCTTTTAAGACATTTAGAAAAAATTTTGTTATTTCGTTTAAAACTTTTAGAACTATCAAAGAATTCTTTTTCAATTTTGTCATCTGTTTTTTGAGTTCTTTAGAAATGGGATCAAAAAATGAAAGTCGATTTAGGGGATAAGAATCAAAGGGAGATTCGACTTCCATTCCCGAAACTGTTAAAAAGCAAAAATCCATTTTTTGCGTTTTTTTTTTCAGATCCTTTTCCTTTTGAGGGGATCGTAGCTTAGATCTGCGCCAAGGTTTCAGACGAAAAGGAAATAGGATCCTTATCTGAATACCGTCTGTTAGCCAGTTTTTCGGAAATTCTGTTTCGGATAATGGAAGGCCGTTATAGGTGCATTTAATATACATTTCTCTATTCCAATCCTTTAAATCTTCCGACCATTCGGGAAATTGAAATAATAGCATACGAACGATATTTTTAGTTATTATCAATGAAGGTAATATAATATATTTTCTAAAAATCGATTGGGTTATTAATAAATAACCTCTTATTGCTTGAGCAAATATAATGCTATCCCAGGCTTCTGCTATTGCTATACGCTTTTTTTCCCTTTTTCCGTATTTTCCCCCTTTTTTCGCACTTTCTTTTGTCTTTTCCTCTGTATAATCCGAAATTTTAAATTCTGTATTTTTCCACATCCAATTTTTAAAAATAAAAAAGATTTTCATTGGCTCAAAAATATCAAAGGGGTTGTCAATTTTGTCCAAAAAAAGAGGGGAATGCACGTCTACTTCAAGGAATTTCCAAGTAACTGTTTTACGTCTTTGAGCGCGTATAGATCCTTTGATCATGTCTCGCCGAAAATCCGGTTGTTGTGAATAACGTATTAAAGCCAATTCATCTTTTTTATCAGGATTATCAGTATCCTTAGTATCAGTATAAGTATCGTCATCCTCTAGCGTATCAGTCAAAACCACTACACGCTTGCCTTTTCTTGAACGAATCTCATAATCCTCTGCTTCATTTTCTCTCTTCAGTTGTTCCAACTCGTCGATTAATTTGTATGACCATCGAGGAACTTTTTTACTGATTTCTTTTATTCCAATAGATTTTTTTCTATTTACAATTGTTTTATCGTTTGGATCAGTTATAATTGTGTCGAATAAGAATCTCATTTTTATTTTTTTTTCTTCTGAATCAATTCTTACTTGTTCATGTTCTGGAAATAAATAAAGTCCTTGAAAATTGAACCTTGATACTGATTTTCCAGAAAATGGACTGATTAAATTCAAAAAATAACTAATTTCAGTTGATAATGATTTTTTATCCAATGGATACATTTTCTGTTCAAATTCTGGATAATTAGTATTAAGAAGGATACCATGAATCTTATTTATCCAAATAGAATTTTTTGTGTCCGTTTCATTTTTGAGTGAGAGCCAAAAACGATTTTGGATTCGTCCGCGATAGGGTCCGTTCAAGAGGGGATCATATATTTTAGGTAAGTATTTTTTTTGAATCTCATCATTACACAGTCTAATCCTTTTTTCGAGTACATCCAGAGCAATAAATTCCTTATCCTTATCTAGAGCTTCGGCCTTATTTATCAATTTGTTGCTTAGGTTGTTCCTTTTTTGTTCAATAGTAGAACTCCAATGATTATCCAATTCATCATAGGAGAGTTTTTCCGTTGTGAAGAGAGAGATCTTTCTTTGCATCATTT